TACAAACCTTTTTTTTTTGAGGATCCATTGTAATAATGAGAAAGATTTCTGCAGATCCGCAAAAATCGATCAATAATATCAAAATCGGATGAATCAGTCCAAACGGGCTTACTAATGGGATGCCCCAATATATTACAAAATTTCGCTTTAGCCAATGATCTAATTAGAGGAATAATCGGAACCATTGTATCAAGCCTTTTCCTACCTATTTCGATTGGAAATGAATTTTCTAACATTTGACTCCGTACCAGTGAAAAATTGAGCCGTACATTTGAAAGATAGCCCCCCCAAAAAAAGTGAAATGAATGCTCGGATAATAATTGTTTTATATGGATCGTTCCTGCTTGAGACCAAACATTAAAATGACATTGCCAGAAATAGATGAGATAGTATTGCCATTTATTCAGCAAAAGAGGCACATTCTTTGAAGCCAGAATGGATTTTCCTTGATATCTAACATAATGAATCAAAGGATCCTTGAAGAATGATAAGGTAGATGAAAAATCCTTAGCAAAGACTTCGACAAGATGTTCAATTTTTGCATATAATTGGATTCGCTCAAAAAGAAGGCTAAAAGAATTGAATCGTAAATGAGAGGATTTATTACGTAGAAAAAGGAAGATGGATTCGTGTTCACATACAAAAAAATTATATAGGAATAAGAAAAATCTTGGATTACTTCTTGATAAAGTAGAAAAAAGTTTTTTTTGAGTAATAAGACTATTCGAATTGGAATAGTCATACTCATAAACAAACAATCTTAAAAAATGAAAGAAGGGGGGATCTTTCACCCAGTATCGAAGGGTTTGAACCAAGATTTCGAAATGGATAGGATAGGGTATTCGTACATTTGAAACAAAATTTAAATATGTAAATTTATCCTCGAAAAAGGAAAAAATGGAATGAATTGATCGCAAATTTTGAAAAGATTTTAGGATTTCGACCTCCTCTAAGGAAGAACTCAATTGTTGGGAAAATGGAATTTCCACAACGATGGCAAAACCTTCTGATATTATTTGAGAATACAAATTCTTGTTATACCCTAAAAATATATTTTTTTTCGAATCATTAGCAAAAAGAAGCAAATGATTCTGTTGATACATTCGAGTAATTAAACGTTTTACAATTAGTAAACTATATTTCTTATCATAATCCACATTTTCCACCAAAATAGATCTATTTTTCTTTAAATCATGACCATAGACGAGTCCATAAATATACTCCCGAAAAATAAGTGGGTATAGGAAGTTCCGTTGGAAAGATCCATCTAGTTCTAAATAGATTTGATATTCCTCCATTTTTTTATTTGATTTTTTTTCTTTTTCAAAGGATCAAAGACTCATTGGATTATCAAATGATACATAGTGCGATACAGTCAAGACAGAGTATTTTTGATAATTATCAATTTGAAAGTTAATAAATAAAATTCAAATTATTTTAAATATTCGTTATTCGAATTCGAACGAATAAGAATAGATACCTAGAAAATAAAACCCATCAACGGACTCTCTCCACTCACTTATTTCACCTAATTGTTCTAGGATAACAAGCTAGTTGGAACTCCTTTATTTTTTCAGCCCGATCGCTCTTTTGATTTTGGAAAAAAAAAGATATCTTTATCAATATACTCTTTCTTCTACACATTTATCGCCACCCCATAATGGAGAATAGCTGATACTAATAGTTAGGACCCCATAACAAAAATAAAAAATCCATTCGTGGGAAAAGCTTTTCCCGCATCAAGCACTAATATATTTTTAACGTACAATTAGATGGGGAAATCATTCGAATGAAAAATGAAAGCTCGTTGCTTTTTGTTTCCCTATGATTGGAGTTGCCAAGCTCTATCCCTTTATTAATTAACCCAACTTACAACTTAATTGTTATTTTTTTGTTCCGAGCCAAGAATTCAAAGAACGATTATAGTCGGATAAGAAAAAAAGATTTTTAGAATTCGCCATTGATACGACATGCTGCTTTTTCCATTCATTCCTTTCTGGATCAGTCGTGGTCTTTCAAACTCTACCGAGGGTATGGACGAAACAATTGCTTCATAGAAATGTGTAAAAAATGGAGTCGCACTTAAAAGCCGAGTACTCTACCATTGAGTTAGCAACCCCCCCAAAAAAATAGGACGTGAAAATACAATCGAAAAAAGAAAATACAATCGAAAAAAGAAAATACAAAAAAAAAGATAGACCATCCCGTTGTCTAGAGTAATATACTTTATTTTTCAAATTTTCTAAAGTATTTTTATTCTATTCTTTCTTTTTACCTCTATTCTTTCTTTTTACCTTTGAATCCACAAGGAACTTGATATTTGTATCACAGAAAAGCCAACGAACTCACCATTTGCCGAAGTAAAAAAAAAAAGCCTCTGTAACGTGAGTAAATGGATTGATTTATTCTTATTCACGCACGATCGGATTATATTTGTTTGATACACTGTTGTCAATATTCAATATTAGTGTTGACAATGAAAAAAAGAGTAGAATCGAGA